CGTTTGAGAATACAAATTTGTATTGTACCCCAAAAATTTATTTTGGTTAGAATCATTACCAGAAAAAAGAAAATAATTCTGTTGATACATTTGAGTAATTAAATGAGTGATTAAACGTTTCACAATTAGTAAGCTAGATTTATTTTCATAACCTGTATTTTCCAAAAAAATAGATCTATTTAAACCACGATCATGAGCAAGTGCATAAATATACTCCTGAAAGATAAGCGGATATATGAAGTCATGTTGCTGAGATCTGTCTAATTCTAAATTTATTTTGAATTCCTCCATTTTCAATTTTAATTGAGGCAAGGGTAGAGGATTTTTGGGGTTATCAAATGATACATAGTGCGATACAGTCAAAACAAGGTATTGGTAGTAAGAAAAGAATAGCTACCTCGATAAACTTATCAACAGATTCTCTAGCCTCTCACTTTCCATTTAATTGGTTTATGTTTGTTATAGGATAAGAAGACGATTAGAAATCCTTTATTTTTTCAACCCAATCGCTCTTTTGATTTTGGAAAAAAAAATTCTTTATCAATATGCTGCTTCTTCTACACATCCATCTCCATTCCATAATAGAGAGTCACAATAGTTAGGATTCATTAAAAAATCAATAATCCACGGATGGGAAAAGCCTTTCCCGCAACCGGCACTAATCTATTTTTAACCTATAATTAGAGCGGGGAATCATTCAAATTAAGAACTAAAGCTCGTTTCTTTTTCTTACCTAGAAAAATTGAAGCCATAGGGCTCTATCCATTTATTCATTCAACCCAATTTAAAATGGAATTTCTTTTGTTCCGGTTCAAAAATTCAAAAAGTTTTTTTTGTATCGATCCGGTAAGAATGAAATATTCTTACAATGCTCCATTGATACGACATGCTGTTTTTTCCATTCATTCCTCTTCAGGATCAGTCGTGGTCTTACAAACTTTACCGATGGTATGGACGAATCCCTTGCTTCATCCAAATGTGTAAAAGATCCTAGCCGCACTTAAAAGCCGAATACTCTGCCGTTGAGTTAGCAACCCGAATCGAATAAAAAGGTTTGTAGATACAATCAAAAAAAAAAAAAAAGAAATATATTAATTTATATATACGATAAAATAAAAAGAGTAAACTAGCAAAACTAGAAAAAATTTTCATTAATTAATTAATGAAAATGAAGAGATCGGATGAAAATACATGAAATTTGCAAATAAAAGAAAAATATAGAAAAATATAAAAATTCATAGACCATACCAAAAAAGATTTCTTGTCTCAAAATGAATCCAACGAACCGACTATTTACTTCAAATAAACTAAAAAACCAAAACTATGGGATCGAGATAACTAGAACTAGATAGACTTAACTACGATGAATTATATTTTGTCGATAGACTGTTGTCAATATAATAGGAGTTTTCGAAAAGAATACAATGAAAAAAAAAAAGAAAGTTAATTGAAATAATATTCTAGTTTTTTAATAAAAAAAAGGACTTGTCTTAGATTGGCATAGATATTGTAAAATTTTTAAACCTTTTTTTATTATAAGATTTTTTTATTATTTGATTCGGATTATCGTCGTCTAAAGAACTGTATGGCATAGTGCAGAGTGCGTGGTCGTCGAAATCGAAATAAGGGGGTGTACCCTTTCCTTTAACTACGATCAGGGATATTTCTTCGTGAATAGCCTCTACTAGCCCCTCCTCATTAAAGAAAGCTATTTCCATATCAAATACTTTTATTCCCGCCCTTATACGACGATATGAAGAAGTATAAGCTCGAACTCGATTAGTGTCTTTTAGGAATCCTACTACTTCATAACGCACACTAATTGGTAAACCGCTACTATCTATACTTTCAACTACTAATAAAGCTTTGGCATCGTGCCCAGCGGAAAGGCTACATCTAGGACCAGACGAATGATTTAAACGATACGTCCCAGGTTTTTTCAATTCCAGAATCATCAGGACTAGAAGGAAGCGGGTTTTTACAAATTATATTCATATATTTAAGTATATCCATATATTAAGTATAAATTAAATGAAAATAAATCGAAAACTGAACTAGTCTATTTCTAATTTGAAGCCGGTATGGAATCATGAAAAATCATTTGTTCAGTCGGTAGGAACAAGTTTTACCCAGAATTCCCTTTGATTATTATATAACTATTCCGGCGATTCTTGATTGTCTTTCGAATCAAGAAAATCGTGTATTTTTCTGACAATTTCGTCTCTATCTTTCTCCTCCAAACCTTTGAGGTCCTCGTGAGTGTAGATTACGATCATTATAAGATAGTGTATTGTATATATGCTGTCTTTTTTTTATAAGTAAAATTTTTTTAAATATATTTTTCGAGACAAGCCTAGCTATAGAATATACAATACACATGGATCTCTGCTTATGTATAGCACGATATACCACTCCGGTAGAAATTTGAATTTCTGAGAATTAGAAAAAAAATAACTCCGTTAAAGTGTCCGAATTATTAATAAATGGGTGCACTTTTCTA